ACGTTCTCCTGTGCTTCCAGACATGCCGAGCTCCACATATTCTTGTACAGTCAAAGAGGGATCGATCGATTCTGTAAAAGATGAAATCAGTAAATTAAAATTTACTTAAATTGAATCCTTGTGAGATCGTCAATGTAGTACCAAAGGTGTCTTTAGAGTATACCGAATCAGTATAGCCATCCTTCTTCTGACACAGCAACGCAATTTCAATCAATATCGAAATGAAGTATTAGATAATTTCTTTTTTCTTTTGCTTGTCAATGTAGAACTATGTACTATAGATTGGGAAAAGTTAAATTCAACGGGTTGATTTATAATAATTCACGAGGGGAATTAGAATATTTCTACAAAGTCATTTCTATGCGAAATCTAGACATCTCTTTTTGATGGTTGTAGAAGAGTTTTTTGTCAGAATCCTCCTATTTTTATTTAAGGAATTGGTTAATCGTCCAGTAAAACTAGTAATACCGGATAAAAGTAGTAGATAATATTCGATGAAAGAACGAGAACAACGAATAAAATAATTGTAATACTCAATATTCGTGATGCATGAATTGTTGTATTAGATTCAAAGAGTCTTTCTTGGCGCCTAACTACAAAGATGGGCCCCCTTTTTTTTACCTATGCTACTCTATTTTGTTCGTACCATTTCAAATTTATAATCATTGATTAATTAAAAACTTTCATTTCAATTGAACTTATTCTTTCATTTGGTATTTTTGCTTATCTTCGGATCTTTCAAAAAAAGAACCTTAGGAAAGTGCTTTACTTTGCAAATATATGTAAAAAAACGTATTTCATTTAGCTACTTCATGCTTACTATAACTAGTTATTTTGGTTTTTTACTAGCAGCTTTAACTATAACCTCCGTTCTATTTATTGGTCTGAGCAAGATACGACTTATTTGAAATTAATTGAATTAACAATTCGTAAGAAAAAACTATTCTGGAATATTCCATATACTCTCCTCCAATTCCTTATCATGTCAATTTTAATTCTTGGTCATTGAGATTCATGAGCAACACCTATTAATATTTAAAGATAGATATTACCTCTCTTTTTCTCCGTTCAAAGAAATTGAAATGATTGAAGTTTTTCTATTTGGAATCGTCTTAGGTCTAATTCCTATTACTTTGGCTGGATTGTTCGTAACTGCATATTTACAATATAGACGTGGTGATCTGTTGGGTCTTTGATTAAGTAACATCTCTTTTTTTTGATTGACCTTCCTTCTCTTTTCTTTAATCCACACAGGAGGTCAAATTAAGATTGCTGTCTAACAAAACAAGAACAGAATCACGCTCTGTAGGATTTGAACCTACGACATTGGGTTTTGGAGACCCACGTTCTACCAAACTGAACTAAGAGCGCTTTCTTATTACAATAAATAAGATCATAAAAATTGTAACTTCAATACATCTTGCATATATCTGTATTCCTATAAAATTCCTATAAAATAGTATAACATTATACAATGAAAGATTTTTTATGTCCAATTTTACTGGATTGCAATTGATCCCTTGTTACTACTCAGAGGAGAAGTAATAGGTAGGGATGACAGGATTTGAACCCGTGACATTTTGTACCCAAAACAAACGCGCTACCAAGCTGCGCTACATCCCTTTCAATTGGTCTACAATGTTATTTTAGAGAATTCCTGTCTTCTTTTCCATATCCTTATTTCATTTCCTCCATTGATATACATCAATTTTATTACCATTTCATTTTTTTGCTTATATAACCTAGGCCTATATAATATATACTCATATCACATAACATATAATAATAAAATCAATATTATATTATTTATTTCAATAAATATACATGGGAACCTCACTGTAAAATTTGTGAATGCTTTGGCGTAAAGGAACGTATTTTTTATTTTAATCTTAAAAAAAGCAAATATTATATACCGAATCCTTGTACATCTCAATTTATTTGAAGTAGGGATTGCGTGTACAAAGACAAGTGGCCTTTAACTACATATCCATCTGACCATATATGTATTACTATTATGTATTACAATAAAGTAAAGAAGGAGGATTTAAAATGCGAGATCTAAAAACATATCTCTCCGTGGCACCGGTACTAAGTACTCTATGGTTCGGATCTTTAGCGGGTCTATTAATAGAGATTAACCGTTTATTTCCGGATGCGTTGACATTTCCTTTTTTTTCATTCTAGTTATTGCTACGGGAAGGGGTGAAGAGAATTAGAGATACAATAAAATATCTGTGACTAATATTTCCCCTCTCGATTCTTATCTTTTTTTTTTAGAATTCTAATAAGTTAGAAAAGAATAAAAATCTCAAGCGAAACTCGGAACTTTGGTTCGGGCCTCAGTTAAATTAATATAATAATAGAGTATAGAGTGAGTGGCTTAATGTGACAGTATCACACAAGATAGTTAACTGAAATACTGTACTGAGAATTTAAATGAAATGGAGTTTAAAAAAACCATTGTATGTATTACTTACATACAATGGTTTTTTATTATTAATATATTGATTATAATTTTTTATTACTATGCTTCGGAGTGGAAAATAAAAATAGACAAGTTGAGTGAATAAAAAAACCAAAGGAGATTCATGGCCAAGGGCAAAGATGTCCGAGTACGGGTTATTTTGGAATGTACTAGTTGTGTTCAAAACGATATTAATAAAGAATCAAAAAAAGAATCAAAAGGCATTTCCAGATATATTACTCAAAAGAATCGACACAATACACCTAGTCGATTGGAATTGAGAAAATTTTGTCCCTATTGTTACAAACATACGATTCATGGGGAGATAAAGAAATAGATCGAACCAATATCATCTGTGTATCAACCTTCCAAAGAACATGAAAAATGGCATATTCTATATATAACATATATTTAAATAGACTAGAAAGAAATCCTATTTCTGAATTCTAAAAATTTTTTTTTGATCCGATCGAAGAAATAGGATTTTCGGGATAAGGAATAAACAAAACATGGATAAATCCAAGCGATTCTTTCTTAAATCCAAGCGATCTTTTCGTAGGCGTTTGCCCCCGATCCAATCGGGGGATCGAATTGATTATAGAAATATGAGTTTAATTAGTCGATTTATTAGTGAACAAGGAAAAATATTATCTAGACGGGTGAATAGATTAACCTTAAACCAACAACGATTAATTACTGTTGCTATAAAACAAGCTCGTATTTTATCTTCGTTACCCTTTCTTAATAATGAAAAACAATTTGAAAGAAACGAGTCAACCACCAAAACTATGGGTCTTAGACCCCGAAATAAATAGCCTATTCTTCATCTTCAATTGAGTAAAAATTCCAATCTGAAACCTAAATGTTTGAAAAATTTGATTTGTTTGATTGTCGTGTTGTAAGAAAAAAGTAAGAAAAAAATGAATTTTGAGAAGAAAGAATAAATCTTTTTTTCGTGAATGTGTTTGCTCATTTTGACGACTTTAGAATATTTTAAGAAAAAAATGAATTTCTACTCCACCTTTCCGGAGTTCATTCTCCAGGGGGCTCCATTTTAAAAATTCCAATAGATTCTTTCCAATTTTTTTATTTTATGATCTCATTTGAAATCATATAAAAAGAATTTCTATTTGATATTGCTATTTGTGCGAGTATTTTACGATTAAGAAGCAACAGCCCTTTGTACAGATTGTGTATTAGTCTACTATAACTACAGGATGCCTTGTTTTCGCGAATTACTGCATTTATCCGAATGATCCACAAACGACGCAAATTTCTCTTTTGTTTATCTCGATCCCGATGAGACGAAACCAAAGTTCTTATTTTCTGTTGAGTAATAGTTCGAGTAAGTCGTGAATGAGCCCCGCGAAAGCTTGATGCAAATAAACGAATTTTTGTTCTACGTCTCCGGGCTATATATCCTCGTTTAATTCTGGTCATTGAAGAAATGAAACTTTGATGAATAACTAAATTGATTTCCTTTCTTTCAGTTATTCTTTTTTCTCGTTTACTAATCTATTAATAACAAAACAGACTCCCCGATGTATAAAATAAAAATTCCAATGGCTTTTGCTACTATAACCTTCCTAACCACGATTTTTTATCTATAATATTTTTTTTATAGATATAGGCATTTGACCTCAAAATAAGACATTTTATTGATATTAGGTGTCAAAAAAAACATACTTAAATAAGTAAGTAGTAAATATAAACATATAAAGAAATAGTGGGTTCCATCGTTTCTATGATTACTTCTTAAACGGCGAGGTCATCTCTATACACCGGAGCCTTTTCTTTTATTTAATGAATGCTATTGTTAACTTGTACAGTTCACACTCTTTGGCTCTACCCACGAGTTATCCAGTAATAGGTCTTTCATAACGAGACTCACATATCATATACAGTAACGGTATTTAATTATGAAGATTGGCTGAGTAGCTGGCCTTGTTAGTCCGTTTTTGTAAGAGTAGGAACATAATTTTTATGCTTTTATTTTAAATAAGATTTCCCTTGCTTAGTGGATAACCAGTTGCTACCAATGGAGAATTTTTTCTCATCTTAAATCGAAAATGGAGGTAATTAAATTTGTACCGAAGGAAACCATAAATTTGATACACAATAGAAGGATAGATCTTTTTTTAGATAGTCGGTGGGGTTCCTCTATTCTATCCGATTCATAGGTACTCATCACCGATACTGGAAAAATGATTTCGTTTGTCCCAGCTCATGATATGAACGAGTCGCACATACACCCTAGTACATGTTCCTCGGCGCTGAGGACATCCTCGAAGAGCGGGGGATTTCGTGACATTTCTGATTGGCTGTCTTATGTTTCTAATAAGTTGTTTAATAGTTGGCATATGGAATTGTCGTATACATAATGAGCTGGTTTAGATCGATCCTAGCCGGATGATTATGAACTACTTCTCTAATTTAAACCTTGGTAAGATTATAAATTTTTAAATTGAGATTTGCGTGAAATCTCTGCTATTTTTTTATTCAAACGCTACAAGATCAACAATTCCATGAGCTTGGGCTTCTGTTGCTGACATAAAAACATCCCTTTCCATGTCTTCGGATACAACCCATAAAGGTTTGCCTGTTCTTTGTGCATAAACCCTTGTAAGAATTTCGCGCAACTTTAGTAGTTCTTCCGCTTCCAGGATAACCTCTGTTACTTGTCCTCCAAAAAAAATAGCAGCTGGTTGATGAATCATTACCCTGATGATATAACATAATAAGTGGTTACTCTATATCGCAGCGTGGTAAGTCGATGAAAAAAGATAACGAATAATCAAGAAAGATAGAATTGAACAACCGTACAGGCACGTTTGCACATCGCATACGGCTCTATAATAGAATTAACTTTTTTTATCGAATCAATATAGAAAAAATATATATAGTCTATCAAACCCAGATTGGTAAATGATCTAATAACCACCCTTCTTTTTTGAGGAGTTAAAAAATACTATGGTGGCTCCGTTGCTTTATATCTTTATTTGATCTGCGATTCAGCAATCCCAAAGTTTCTTTTTTTTCGTACTCTTTCATAACATAAATAGTGTTATGCTCCTTTTGGTGTGAAAACAAAAAAATTTGTGACGATGAAACGGGCCCCGATAACTAAGATAAAATCGGAAATACCCCTTATCCCATACGACTCGTTCGATACATAATCTCATAATCTAATGTTTCAAAAAAACAATAAGAAGTTTTCTTATATCGAATTGAAAGTGCCATGCTATTATTACTTAATATTCATATTTCATATGGCGAAGGCATAGTCTTCCTTTTTTTTTTTCTAATAAAAAAACTCGTTGGCGCCCAGCGTGAGGGAATGCTAGACGTTTGGTAATCGCTCCTCCAACTAAGAGAAAAGATCCCATTGAAGCGGCAAATCCCATGCATATTGTCTGTATATCTGGTCGCACAAATTGCATAGTATCATAAATGGCTATTCCGGGTATTACCCATCCGCCAGGAGAATTTATAAAAAAATAAAGATCTTTTTCATTCTCATGACTGAGATATAACATAAGAGCAATAAGTTGATTCGAGATCGTGCTATCAACCCCTTGACCTAAAAAAAGTACTCTTTCTCGATAAAGTCGGTTGATTAGGACAAAATTGTATCCTTTAGGAACCGTATATGTACCTTTTGATGCATACGGTTCAACAAAAATCGTGAAAAAAAAATCAATGTGTAGATTCTAGCCCTTTTTCTTTGCGGGTTCTTTCTAAGTTTTTTCTTTTCTAACGAAAGGGCTTTTTCCTTTTTTCAAGAAAGATGAGTTTTGCCCGATTTATTTACTAATTATTACTAAAAAAATTCACTAAATTTATCAAATTAACTTCTCATTGATGTATTGTTTCATCGAGATCCAAATCACGATGTAATTTGCTTGTTCTTGCATGGGCTTCTTTGATTCTTTTTTTTTTTTTAGGTTTCTGCCCCACTCCGAGTAAAGATCTGTCCGATTTTGATTTGCACATATAGGACAAATACCTCCAATACTGCGTCTTTTTTCTATTACTTTTTTTCTTTGTTCAAGTCATTTCATGTCTTCCGCCAAATATTAGAAGTATTCATCATATTATTCGATTTATTATGATTAGCTGTTTGAGATCACTCCTATTTATAAATATAATATGATACAAGCAGTAATCATAGATATATTACTAATCGGCTTTTTTCTAAACGGAGCCTGGCTACTTCATTTTATTGGTTCCAACAAGTTAACCATAAATTTTTCTAAATGATAATACTAATCGGAATACCCTCAAAAAGAGATCTGATTGCACTTCATTGCACTTCACGTTCCAAATTATTGATAATTCAATCAACTTTCTGGGACGAAAGAGGGGATATCTCGATCGGGGGAGAAATGGGGAAATCCCATATACCCAATATATCTGACAAGCCTCACTATATGTCAATCCAAGACTTACGACGATAACCAGGAGTTCGAAAGGGTACTTTTGGAACACCAATAGGCATGAAATGAAATAAAAAAAGAATTACGTACTATATCTCACTTTGATGTGGAAGCGTAACAATGGTTTTATTGTCTTAATACTATTGCTTTTATCGTATTTTATCTAAATTGATAAATTAAAGTAAGATGGAAGGAAGAAAGGAAAATTCCTATGAATAGTTCCTTTGAATGGTAAATAAATATCTATGAATTTTCTTTTCTCATTCATATAAAATAGGATTAACCCCCATTGCGTATTGGTACTTATCGGGTATAGAATAGATCTGCTTCTCTTTGTTCCTACGAACATAATTTTTCCATTATTACTAAAATAATTACTAAAAGAATAGAACAAAACAAATAGTAATCCTTTATACGAAATACTCTACTGAAAGGGAGAGGTCCATACTATAGTTTTTCCAGTGCAATAAAGTTACATAGTGTCTATTTTTAGTTAATAAAGGGGTATTTCCATGGGTTTGCCTTGGTATCGTGTTCATACCGTTGTATTGAATGATCCAGGTCGTTTGCTATCTGTCCATATAATGCATACAGCTTTGGTTGCTGGTTGGGCTGGTTCGATGGCTCTATATGAATTAGCAGTTTTTGATCCCTCTGACCCTATTCTCGATCCAATGTGGAGACAGGGTATGTTCGTTATACCCTTCATGACTCGTTTAGGAATAACCAATTCATGGGGTGGTTGGAGTATTACAGGAGGGACTATAACGAATCCGGGTATTTGGAGTTACGAAGGTGTGGCTGGGGCACATATTGTGTTTTCTGGTTTGTGCTTCTTGGCAGCTATCTGGCATTGGGTGTATTGGGATCTAGAAATTTTTTGTGATGAACGTACAGGCAAACCCTCTTTGGATTTGCCGAAGATTTTTGGAATTCATTTATTTCTCTCTGGGGTGGCTTGCTTTGGTTTTGGCGCATTTCATGTAACAGGATTGTATGGTCCTGGAGTATGGGTATCCGATCCTTATGGACTAACTGGAAGGCTTCAACCTGTAAATCCAGCGTGGGGTGTAGAGGGTTTTGATCCTTTCGTTCCGGGAGGAATCGCCTCTCATCATATTGCCGCAGGGACATTAGGCATATTAGCGGGTCTATTCCATCTTAGCGTCCGTCCGCCCCAACGTCTATACAAAGGATTACGTATGGGTAATATTGAAACCGTCCTTTCCAGTAGTATCGCTGCTGTCTTTTTTGCAGCTTTTGTTGTTGCTGGAACTATGTGGTATGGTTCAGCAACTACTCCCATCGAATTATTTGGTCCCACTCGTTATCAATGGGATCAAGGATACTTTCAGCAAGAAATATATAGAAGAGTTAGTGCTGGGCTAGCCGAAAATCAAAGTTTATCCGAAGCTTGGTCTAAAATTCCTGAAAAATTAGCCTTTTATGATTACATCGGCAATAATCCAGCAAAAGGGGGATTATTCAGAGCGGGCTCGATGGACAACGGGGACGGAATAGCTGTTGGTTGGTTAGGACATCCTATCTTTAGAGATAAGGAAGGGCGTGAACTTTTTGTACGTCGTATGCCTACCTTTTTTGAAACATTTCCGGTTGTTTTGGTAGACGGAGACGGAATTGTTAGAGCTGATGTTCCTTTTCGAAGGGCGGAATCGAAGTATAGTGTCGAACAAGTAGGTGTAACTGTTGAGTTCTATGGTGGAGAACTCAATGGAGTCATTTATAGTGATCCTCCTACTGTGAAAAAATATGCTAGACGTGCTCAATTGGGTGAAATTTTTGAATTGGATCGTGCTACTTTGAAATCCGATGGTGTTTTTCGTAGCAGTCCGAGGGGTTGGTTTACTTTTGGACATGCTTCGTTTGCTCTACTCTTCTTTTTCGGGCACATTTGGCATGGCGCTAGAACTTTGTTCAGAGATGTTTTTGCTGGTATTGATCCAGATTTAGATGCTCAAGTTGAGTTTGGAGCATTCCAAAAACTTGGAGATCCGACTACAAGAAGACAAGCAGTCTGACACAACATTGTTATGTTACTTTTTGCCTTTTTTTGTGATTTGACATAAGGTAATGGAGAAATCTTGATTTGAATCGCCACTTTTTCTTTGAATCTTACTCTTTTCTTTCTTTATCTGGCAGAAGATTCAAAATCAAATAAACAGGTATGGAAGCTATAATTAATTGTAAACCACGATTGAATCTATATATGGAAGCATTGGTTTATACATTCCTCTTAGTCTCGACTCTAGGAATAATTTTTTTCGCTATCTTTTTTCGAGAACCCCCTATAGTTCCAACTAAAAGGGTGAAATGACTTTTTTTTATCTCAATTGAAGTAATGAGCCCCCCATGCAATATTGGGAGGCTCATTACTTCAACTAGTCCCCGTGTTCCTCGAACGGATCTCTGAGTTGTTGAGAGGGTTGCCCAAAAGCAGTATATAAGGCATACCCAGTAAAACTTACAAGTAAACCAGAAATAAAGATGGCGACTAGGGTTGCTGTTTCCATTATCATATAATTTCAAGACCACAATGGATCTATGATAAGATCATTTATTTACAATAGAATGGTATACAAAGTCAACAGATCTCAATCAATACAAAACAGGATTTATGGCTACACAAACCATTGAGGGTAGTTCTAGATCTGGTCCAAGACGAACTTTTGTAGGGGATTTATTGAAACCATTGAATTCAGAATATGGTAAAGTAGCTCCTGGATGGGGAACTACTCCTTTGATGGGGGTCGCAATGGCTTTATTTTCGATATTCCTATCTATTATTTTGGAGATTTATAATTCGTCTGTTTTATTGGACGGAATTTCAATGAATTAGACTTACAAGAACCACTAAGTTTTAGCTTTCCAATACAGGTGAAGCCTTTAATTTAGATCTCAGCTTTTTAGTCCGTTCTATTTGGCATTTAACTTTTGGTAGTTTGATCGCGTAATTTCTTTGTTTCTGTATTTCCGGAATATGAGTGTGTGACTTGTTATAATTGATCCTATTGATAGTACAGAGAACGGGTCTGTCATCTGGATAGAGATGGTTTTTACTTCGTCAGATATTTATTCTAGT